CTTGGGATGGATAAGATAGAGGCATTTCTGTTCGGACCCGCCTGTGAAAGAGTAGAATGAACGAGAAATGTAACGAATTTTGAACCACCGACGAAAAATGGGAAAAATCGTTAGGAAATAAAAAGGATTTTTATTGGGGATAGAGGGACTTGAACCCTCACGATTTTCTAAAGTCGACGGATTTTCCTCTTACTATAAATTTCATTGTTGTCAATATTGACATGTAGAACGGGACTCTCTCTTTATTCTCGTCTAATTAATCATTTTTTTTTTTTCAAATGTTCATTCAAATGATAAATCGGACTCTGGCTGGAGTGAATGATTTGACCATTGAATATCCAATTTTTTCTTAAACTTAGATTGATATGGATTCACAATAATTCTTAAATTTTTCATAGAATTCAAAATTTATTTATATAAATTCTAGATTAAGATTGTGATTATGATTAATCGTTTGATATGTCAGTATGTATACGTAGGTATTATATTAGGTATATAAGGTCATCCTTCCTTTCTGTAATTTTGATATAAAGATTCCTGCTACCAACGCAACCAACTCCATCCGTTAGAACAGCTTCCATTGAGTCTCTGCACCTATCCTCTTTTTATATATTTATATATAAAATCAACCTTTGTTTTTTTTTTTCAAAACAAGGATTTGGCTCAGGATTGCCCATTTTTAATTCCAGGGTTTCTCTGAATTTGGAAGTTATCACTTAGTAGGTTTCCATACCAAGGCTCAATCCAATCAAGTCCGTAGCGTCTACCAATTTCGCCATATCCCCCTTGGTTTGATACCAAGATTTCGCTTGTTGTGATCCCACTCACTTCTTTTATTTATCTTGAAACTATTGAATTAATTAAATTCAAATTCTTATCTTATATCAAAAAAGTATATATTACTATTTTTTATCCATATTCTCTCATTTCATCTCTATTGAATTGAATAACCTATATTTCTTTTTGTTCCAATCGAAAATGATTTTATCACTGATGTATCCGCAATTCAATATGAATAGATATATCTCACATTTAATTTATATGATGTACTTCCTTTTTGCATTTTTCCATCCTAATTTGGAATACTGGAACGATCGATACTCATTTCTTTTTTCACACTATTTCTTTTCCTTTCAGGATAAAACCAGAGAAATGCCGCATTATAATCTGTATTCCATTACATCTTTATTCTTATTTTATCCTTTTTTTCTTAGGTAAATTAGATAAATAAAAAAAAGAAAATCAATAGAAAATCTTATAAAAAAAAATCGAATATAAAATAAAAAACCAAAATGATAAATTTCTAATATTGGTATTAATATTGGTATATATTAAAAATATATTAATATATAATGTAAATAAAATCGATTTTAAATTTCAATAGAATTCCATATTAATAATAGAATATGATATAAATAAATATCAACTATTTATTGATATTAATAATCTATTCTAAAATTAGAAATACAATGATATATACTAAGATATAAAATAGATTATTAATAATAAATATTAGCTAACATACTAATATATTATATGCCAATATATGCCAATTATATGCCAGTCCAATATATTATTAATTAATAATATAATAGTTAAAAATAGTTAAACAAAAACAAAAATGGGTTAATTAAGATACCTGCGGTTTATTGAGTTCCTATGTACTATTTTGTTTGATTTCTTTTATGTTATGCGAGCCCGCTTAGCTCAGAGGTTAGAGCATCGCATTTGTAATGCGATGGTCATCGGTTCGACTCCGATAGCCGGCTTTTTTTCTATTTGTTTTTTGTTCGATTTTTTCCATAATTGAGAGAAGAGAATCCCTCAAAATATTGAAAAGACTCTTTCCCTTCCGCCCCTTTTCTTCAAAGGTCAGGTCGCTTGTCTATTATGTCGCGGCACCTTCTAACTATGAAGAAAAAACGGATTCGATAAATTAGAAATTAGACCTCCACGAGGCGAGGGGGTAAATCATAAAACGTAGCCCTATCCTGGATATATATATATATAATCTGAATATGGATACAATTCTTTTCATTATATTTTGTTTTGTAGTATTTCCATAAATTTTGCTTTGTTTTTATTCTTTTATTTAGTTCAGTCCTATTTTCGATTTATTATTTAAATATCTATTTCAATTTAATATTGAAATTGAAATTTTTATAAAATAAAGGAGTCTTTATGTCTCGTTACCGAGGACCTCGTTTCAAAAAAATACGCCGTCTGGGGGCTTTACCGGGACTAACTAGTAAAAGACCTAGATCCGGAAATGATCTGAAAAACCAATTACGCTCTGGAAAAAGATCACAATATCGTATTCGTCTAGAAGAAAAACAGAAATTGCGTTTTCATTATGGTCTGACAGAGCGACAATTACTTAGATATGTGCATATTGCTGGAAAGGCAAAAGGATCAACAGGACAGGTTTTACTGCAACTACTTGAAATGCGTTTGGATAACATTCTTTTTCGATTGGGTATGGCTTCGACCATTCCTGGAGCCCGGCAATTAGTTAACCATAGACATATTTTAGTTAATGGTCGTATAGTAGATATACCAAGTTATCGTTGTAAACCCCGAGATATTATTACTACGAAAGATAAACAAGGATCGAAAACTCTGGTTCAAAATTATATTGCTTCGTCCTCCCGCGAGGAATTGCCAAAACATTTGACTGTTGACTCATCCCAATATAAAGGATTAGTAAATCAAATAATAGATAGTAAAAGTGTCGGTTTGAAAATTAATGAGTTGTTAGTCGTAGAATATTATTCTCGTCAGACTTGAGCCCAACGAAAAGGGGGTTCGGACAATGTTGCCCCCCCTTTCATCGAAAGAAATAGATTTAAGTTAAGGACCTCGGTCCACATTTTTTCACATATTACAAATGGATTGGGGGTAAGGTTTGCATTTTCAGCCTTTCCGATACTTGTATTTTACGTACTACACTAATTAAGAATAGAGAATCTCTATCAAGTAAAGGCCTTATTACTATTAGAATAGGAATAATGGTATCAATTGGTATTTGATTTGATACATTACGGTCGGTAACGCTGGCGAATTAGATCAGGGTACATACATAAACGGAAAGAGAGGGATTCGAACCCTCGGTAAACAAAAGCCTACATAGCAGTTCCAATGCTACACCTTCAACCACTCGGCCATCTTTCCGATATAATTTTATTATTGAACAGAAACCGAATGAATAGCGAGTCATTCATATTATTGCAATACGGGTGCAACCCATCAATCAATTCGAATCGAAATAAAAAACTCAAATCTAAAAAAAAAAAAAAAAATAGTCCCTTTTTTCAGGTTCGAGGGTTAAAAAAACACATTTTTTTTTTAACAAAAAAAGGATATCCATTCATGTTTGACCAACGGATAATCTTTTTTTGTTCTGAGATTTATATCGGACAAAATCAATAGCTTGGAATAAATCAACTGAAAGACCCATACTTTATACTACGATTAAATTTAGACAATGCTTCTATCTATAGGAATAAAAATTTCTTGAATTATCAGAATCCATAGGAAAATCAAGTCATTGATTCTTTAACTTAGATAAAATAGTAATACTTCCGTTCATTGGTATACTACTTATATTTAATTTTTAATTGGATAACATCCAATTAAATAAAGAAAGATATTTCTTATCTCTCCCTTTTCAAAGAGGAACAATTTTAGTTTACATTTTTTTTTAGAATTAATCCATTTTTATGTTATTTTGTACTGTATAATTCCTTTGTTTGTGAGATCATTTTCCCCGGGGAAATGAAAAGAATTATAGAATGGATTGCTAATTATGCCTAGATCTCGGATAAATGGAAATTTTATTGATAAGACCTTTTCAATTGTAGCTAATATCTTATTACGAATAATTCCGACAACTTCAGGAGAAAAGGAGGCATTTACCTATTACAGAGATGGTGCGATTTGGTTTTTTTCTTGTTTTTTTAGCCCTTAGTCTTATGAGAAAGAGACATGATTCAAGATAGAAATAAAAAAGGATTATTGAAATAAAGCTACGCTTGTTGAAGGTGAAGTTTGTAGGTGTAACAATTCCTTCTGTCGTGTATCCTCGATTGATGCAGCCTCAGATGCTTCAATTGCCGATTTTAGTATTGAGCAAAAGGTTACACCTATGGGTTCTGTATTGTGGGTCAATCCCACTTAACTAGTACCAATAGGCGGCATAGGGGAAGAAGCACTACACCCAGGAATCAACAATATGAAAACTTTGTTATAAATTACCCCCTTTCCTCATCGGTATCGGGGCTAACAAGAATGGTTGGGACAACAAGCATCCATCTCGTTTGTACTTTGTTTGGATACCCGTATAGCCATCGAAGATCGTTGAAGTGACTAATTCCTGGAAATAAAAGAAAAGGCGTTGAGGACAAAGAAATTGTTAGAGTTACCATTTCTATCGAGTACTAATATGATTGGTATTAAGAAAAAACAAAAGCTCTTACAGGAAGGCTGGCTAGAAATTTCTTGTAAAAATACTAGCCCCTGTCAGTTCATAATGAGAATATTGAAATTTGGATTTCATTATTAGTACTATGCGCAGAAGGGAGGAGCCGTATGAGATGAAAATCTCACGTACGGTTCTGGAACGGAGTTTATTGGAATAGAATGAACGACCGTAACGGATGTCAGCTCAATCCGAAGGAAATTATGCGGAAGCTTTACAGAATTATTATGAAGCTATGCGACTAGAAATCGATCCCTATGATCGAAGTTATATACTCTATAACATAGGACTTATACATACAAGCAACGGGGAACATACAAAGGCTTTGGAATATTATTTCCGGGCACTAGAACGAAACCCGTTCTTACCACAAGCTTTTAATAATATGGCCGTGATCTGTCATTACGTGCGACTATCTCCATTATAGAAAAAAGGAAAAAAGATCAAATATACTAGTAAATACTAGAAAAAAAATAGGCTTTCTACATATACATCGTCCAAAGTAACGATTTTTATAAGCTGT